CGATGGACTAATGACTAATCAGCCCATGATCACACATAACTGTGGTGTCATGCATTTGGTATCTTTTAATTTTTAGGGGTCGAACTTGCTATGACTCAGCTATGACCTAAAGGTCCTGACTCAGTCAAATATATTGTAGCTGGGCTTATTCTCTATGCGGGGTCTCCACACGTACAACAGTCAAGGTGCTATTCAGTCAATGGTCACAGGACATATACCTAAATTCCTAATGTTCCACAGGACACGGCATGCGCGCACCCACGTATACGCGTACACGTACACACGTACACACGTACACACGTACACACGTATACACGTATACACGTATACACGTATACACGTATACACGTATACACGTATACACATGCAAACATTTTGATTTAGTAAATAATTAGCTTAACTCAAACCCCCCTTACCCCCCGTTAACCTTATTTATAGTAATACGTGCCTATTTCTGTCTTGCCAAACCCCAAAAACAAGACTAGACCGTACCTAAACATAAGGCTTAAGAATAACGCTTACAAGCTTTACCAATCCCCTATCATTACTAATTATTAATACTAAATCATAACTTTGTTTGCAACTATCTATAGATACGCCAACCCGGCCTCTAACTCGTCCCTATCGAACAATATCTTATATATTCAAATTAACTCCACACACCAGTTAATGTAGCTTAAACACACAAAGCAAGGCACTGAAAATGCCTAGATGAGTCACCAGACTCCATAAACACAAAGGTTTGGTCCTGGCCTTTCCATTAGTTATTAATAAGATTACACATGCAAGCTTCCGCACCCCGGTGAAAATGCCCTCTAAGTCACCTAGTGACCTAAAGGAGCTGGTATCAAGCACACAACTATGTAGCTCATGACACCTTGCTCAGCCACACCCCCACGGGATACAGCAGTGATAAAAATTAAGCTATGAATGAAAGTTCGACTAAGCTATATTAAACAAGGGTTGGTAAATTTCGTGCCAGCCACCGCGGTCATACGATTAACCCAAACTAATAGATCCACGGCGTAAAGCGTGTTACAGAGAAAAATATACTAAAGTTAAACCTTAACTAGGCCGTAAAAAGCTACAGTTAACATAAAAATACAGCACGAAAGTAACTTTAATATCTCCGACCACACGATAGCTAAGACCCAAACTGGGATTAGATACCCCACTATGCTTAGCCCTAAACCCAGATAGTTAATCCAAACAAAACTATCCGCCAGAGAACTACCAGCAACAGCTTAAAACTCAAAGGACTTGGCGGTGCTTTACATCCCTCTAGAGGAGCCTGTTCTATAATCGATAAACCCCGATACACCTCACCATCTCTTGCTAATCCAGCCTATATACCGCCATCTTCAGCAAACCCTAAAAAGGAAGAAAAGTAAGCACAAGTATCTTAACATAAAAAAGTTAGGTCAAGGTGTAGCCCATGAGATGGGAAGTAATGGGCTACATTTTCTACAACTAGAACACCCACGAAAATCCTTATGAAACTAAGTATCAAAGGAGGATTTAGTAGTAAATCTGAGAATAGAGAGCTCAATTGAATCGGGCCATGAAGCACGCACACACCGCCCGTCACCCTCCTCAAGTGATAACCCCAAAGAAACCTATTCAAACCACCACACCCACAAGAGGAGACAAGTCGTAACAAGGTAAGCATACTGGAAAGTGTGCTTGGATAACAAGATGTAGCTTAAATAAAGCATCTGGCTTACACCCAGAAGATTTCATATCAAACTGACCATCTTGAGCCAAAGCTAGCCCAAACACCCACAAACCCAACTAACACTAGAAAATAAAACAAAACATTTAGTTACTCTATAAAAGTATAGGAGATAGAAATTTAACTTGGCGCTATAGAGAAAGTACCGCAAGGGAAAGATGAAAGATAAAATTAAAAGCATCACACAGCAAAGATTACCCCTTGTACCTTTTGCATAATGAATTAGCTAGAATGAACCTAGCAAAGAGAACTTCAGCTAGACCCCCCGAAACCAGACGAGCTACCCACGAACAATCTATTACAGGATGAACTCATCTATGTTGCAAAATAGTGAGAAGATTTGCGGGTAGAGGTGAAAAGCCTAACGAGCCTGGTGATAGCTGGTTGCCCAGAACAGAATCTTAGTTCAACTTTAAACTTGCCTCAAAACCCCCTAAAATTCCAATGTAAGTTTAAAATATAGTCTAAAAAGGTACAGCTTTTTAGAATTAGGATACAGCCTTTATTAGAGAGTAAGCATACAACACAAACCATAGTTGGCTTAAAAGCAGCCATCAATTAAGAAAGCGTTCAAGCTCAACAATCCAAAACATCTTAATGTCAAAAAACGCAACTAACTCCTAACTTAAAACTGGGCTAATCTATTTAACAATAGAAGCAATAATGCTAATATGAGTAACAAGAAATACTTCTCCCTGCATAAGCTTATATCAGAACGGATAACCACTGATAGTTAACGGCAAGATACATATAACCTAACCATAAACAAAATATCAAACTAACTGTTAACCCAACACAGGCATGCAAATTAGGGAAAGATTAAAAGAAGTAAAAGGAACTCGGCAAACACAAGCCCCGCCTGTTTACCAAAAACATCACCTCTAGCATTTCCAGTATTAGAGGCACTGCCTGCCCAGTGACACCAGTTAAACGGCCGCGGTATCCTGACCGTGCAAAGGTAGCATAATCATTTGTTCCCTAAATAGGGACTTGTATGAATGGCCACACGAGGGCTTTACTGTCTCTTACTTCCAATCCGTGAAATTGACCTTCCCGTGAAGAGGCGGGAATATAACAATAAGACGAGAAGACCCTATGGAGCTTTAATTAACCGACCCAAAGAGACCCTACTAATTAACCGACAGGAACAACAAATCTCTACATGGGCCGACAATTTAGGTTGGGGTGACCTCGGAGAATAAAGCAACCTCCGAGTGATTTAAATCTAGACTAACCAGTCGAAAGTATTACATCACTTATTGATCCAAAACTTGATCAACGGAACAAGTTACCCTAGGGATAACAGCGCAATCCTATTTTAGAGTCCATATCGACAATAGGGTTTACGACCTCGATGTTGGATCAGGACATCCCGATGGTGCAGCAGCTATCAAAGGTTCGTTTGTTCAACGATTAAAGTCCTACGTGATCTGAGTTCAGACCGGAGCAATCCAGGTCGGTTTCTATCTATTAAATAATTTCTCCTAGTACGAAAGGACAAGAGAAATAAGGCCCACTTCACCAAAGCGCCTTTAACTAAATAGATGATATGATCTCAATCTAGACAGTTTATCTAATCATTCTACCCGTAGAGCTCGGGTTTGTTAGGATGGCAGAGCCCGGTAATTGCATAAAACTTAAGTTTTTACAACCAGAGGTTCAATTCCTCTTCCTAACAACATGTTCATAATTAATACCCTCTCACTAATTATCCCCATTCTCCTTGCCGTAGCCTTCCTGACCCTAGTCGAACGAAAAGTATTAGGTTACATACAACTCCGCAAAGGACCAAACGTTGTAGGACCATACGGACTACTTCAACCTATTGCAGACGCCATAAAATTATTCACCAAAGAGCCCCTTCGACCCCTCACATCCTCCATATCCATATTTATTATAGCACCAATCCTAGCCCTCACACTAGCCCTGACCATATGAATCCCACTACCCATGCCATACCCTCTCATTAACATAAACCTAGGGGTGTTGTTTATACTAGCCATATCAAGTCTAGCCGTCTACTCCATCCTATGATCAGGATGGGCCTCAAACTCAAAATATGCCCTAATCGGAGCCCTACGAGCCGTGGCCCAAACAATCTCATACGAAGTCACACTAGCCATCATCCTCCTATCAGTATTATTAATAAACGGATCTTTCACACTAGCTACACTAATTACCACCCAAGAATATATCTGACTAATCATCCCTGCATGACCCCTAGCTATAATATGATTTATCTCAACACTAGCAGAAACTAACCGAGCTCCATTCGACCTGACAGAAGGAGAATCAGAACTCGTCTCCGGATTCAATGTAGAGTATGCAGCAGGCCCCTTTGCCCTATTTTTCATAGCGGAATACGCCAACATCATCATAATAAACAGCCTCACAACAATCCTATTTTTCGGAGCATTCCACAATCCCTACATACCAGAATTATACACCACCAACTTTACAGTAAAAACCCTACTCCTAACAACTACCTTCCTATGAATCCGAGCATCATACCCACGATTCCGATATGACCAACTAATACACCTCCTATGAAAAAATTTCCTACCTCTTACCCTAGCCCTGTGCATGTGACATGTATCCCTACCTATCATCACAGCAAGCATCCCACCTCAAACATAAGAAATATGTCTGACAAAAGAGTTACTTTGATAGAGTAAAACATAGAGGTTTAAACCCTCTTATTTCTAGAATTATAGGATTCGAACCTAATCCTAAGAATCCAAAAATCTTCGTGCTACCATTATTACACTACATTCTAAAGTAAGGTCAGCTAAATAAGCTATCGGGCCCATACCCCGAAAATGTTGGTTTATACCCTTCCCATACTAATCAAACCCCCTATCTTTATCATCATTATATCAACCGTTATCTCAGGAACTATAATTGTAATAACAACCTCCCACTGACTCATAATCTGAATTGGCTTTGAAATAAACCTACTAGCCATCATCCCCATTCTCATAAAAAATTATAACCCACGAGCCATAGAAGCAGCCACAAAATATTTCCTAACACAAGCAACCGCCTCCATAATCCTAATAATAGGAATCATCATCAACCTACTGCACTCAGGACAATGAACCGTATCAAAAGACCTCAATCCTATAGCATCAATCATAATAACAACTGCCCTGGCAATAAAACTAGGACTAGCTCCATTCCACTTCTGAGTACCTGAAGTCACACAAGGAATTCCCATGTCCTCAGGCCTAATCCTACTAACATGACAAAAAATTGCACCACTATCCGTCCTCTACCAAATCTCACCCACCATCAACCCCAACCTACTCCTAACAATATCCATTATATCAGTCATAATCGGAGGCTGAGGGGGACTCAACCAAACGCAGCTACGGAAAATCATAGCATACTCCTCAATCGCCCATATAGGCTGAATAACAGCTATTATAATATACAACCCCACAATAATAATCCTAAACCTAACCATTTATATCATCATAACATTAACCACCTTCATACTATTCATACACAACTCCACTACCACAACATCATCCCTGTCACAAACATGAAATAAAACACCCCTAATCACCTCACTTATTCTAGTACTAATAATATCCCTGGGCGGCCTTCCCCCACTCTCCGGCTTCATCCCAAAATGAATAATCATCCAAGAGCTAACCAAAAACGAAATGATCATAGTACCAACACTTCTAGCCATAACAGCACTACTTAACCTATACTTCTACATACGACTAACATACACCACTGCACTAACCATATTCCCCTCAAACAACAGCATAAAAATAAAATGACGATTTGAATGCACAAAAAAAATAACCCTCCTACCCCCTCTAATTGTAATATCAACCATACTACTCCCACTCACACCAATCCTATCTATCCTGGATTAGAAGTTTAGGTTAAACCCAGACCAAGAGCCTTCAAAGCTCTAAGTAAGCCCCACGGACTTAACTTCTGCATACCAAACTACATAAGGACTGCAAGAATCTATCTCACATCAATTGATTGCAAGTCAAACACTTTAATTTAAGCTAAGTCCTCACTAGATTGGTGGGCTCCAACCCCACGAAATTTTAGTTAACAGCTAAATACCCTAATCAACTGGCTTCAATCCACTTCTCCCGCCGTCTAGAAAAAAAAGGCGGGAGAAGCCCCGGCAGCGTCAGGCTGCTTCTTTGAATTTGCAATTCAACATGACATTCACTACAGAGCTTGGTAAAAAGAGGGTTCAAACCTCTGTCTTTAGATTTACAGTCTAATGCTTACTCAGCCATTTTACCTATGTTCATAAACCGCTGACTATTTTCAACTAATCATAAGGATATTGGTACTCTCTACCTTCTATTTGGTGCTTGGGCTGGTATAGTGGGGACCGCCCTCAGTCTCTTAATTCGGGCCGAACTAGGCCAACCTGGCACACTACTAGGAGATGATCAAATTTACAATGTAATTGTCACTGCCCATGCTTTCGTAATAATTTTCTTTATAGTAATACCTATTATGATCGGAGGGTTTGGAAACTGACTAGTCCCATTAATAATTGGAGCCCCTGATATAGCGTTCCCTCGAATGAATAACATGAGCTTCTGACTCCTTCCCCCCTCTTTTTTACTCCTACTTGCTTCATCTATGGTAGAAGCCGGAGCAGGGACTGGATGAACAGTGTATCCACCTCTAGCTGGCAACCTGGCTCATGCAGGAGCATCCGTAGATTTAACTATTTTTTCACTACACCTAGCAGGTGTTTCCTCAATCTTGGGAGCTATCAATTTTATTACCACTATTATTAATATAAAACCCCCTGCTATATCTCAATACCAAACACCCCTATTCGTCTGATCTGTTTTAATCACTGCTGTTCTGCTGCTTCTGTCACTTCCAGTTTTAGCAGCAGGAATCACTATATTATTAACAGACCGAAACCTGAACACTACATTTTTTGATCCTGCTGGAGGAGGAGATCCTATCTTATATCAACATTTGTTCTGATTTTTTGGCCACCCAGAAGTCTACATTTTGATTTTGCCCGGATTCGGAATAATTTCACATATTGTTACCTATTATTCAGGTAAAAAAGAACCTTTTGGCTACATGGGAATAGTTTGAGCCATAATATCAATCGGCTTTCTGGGCTTCATCGTATGAGCCCATCACATGTTTACTGTAGGAATAGATGTAGACACACGAGCATACTTTACATCAGCTACCATAATCATTGCTATTCCTACTGGGGTAAAAGTATTTAGTTGACTGGCCACTCTTCACGGAGGTAATATTAAATGATCCCCTGCTATATTATGGGCCCTAGGTTTCATTTTCCTGTTCACCGTAGGAGGCTTAACAGGAATTGTATTAGCAAACTCTTCATTAGATATCGTCCTTCACGATACATATTACGTAGTAGCCCATTTCCACTATGTCTTGTCGATAGGAGCAGTATTCGCTATTATAGGAGGTTTCGTTCATTGATTCCCCCTGTTCTCAGGATACACCCTTGACAATACTTGGGCAAAAATTCACTTTACAATTATGTTTGTGGGTGTTAACATAACGTTCTTCCCCCAGCACTTCCTAGGCCTGTCTGGGATGCCTCGACGTTATTCTGACTACCCAGATGCATACACAACTTGAAATACAATTTCCTCAATAGGCTCTTTTATCTCATTAACAGCAGTTATATTAATAGTTTTCATAGTATGAGAGGCTTTCGCATCCAAACGAGAAGTGGCCATAGTAGAATTAACCACAACTAATCTTGAATGACTGCATGGATGTCCCCCTCCATATCATACATTTGAAGAGCCAACTTATGTGTTATTAAAATAAGAAAGGAAGGAATCGAACCCTCTTGAACTGGTTTCAAGCCAATGCCATAACCACTATGTCTTTCTCAATCAAGAAGTATTAGTAAAATAATTACATAACTTTGTCGAAGTTAAATTATAGGCTTAAATCCTATATACTTCCATGGCATACCCCTTTCAACTAGGTTTTCAAGATGCTACCTCTCCTATTATAGAAGAACTCCTACACTTCCATGATCATACATTAATAATTGTGTTCCTGATTAGCTCCTTGGTCCTTTACATTATCTCATTAATGCTGACAACCAAGCTTACGCACACAAGCACAATAGACGCCCAAGAAGTAGAAACCATCTGAACCATTTTACCCGCTATCATCCTAATTCTCATTGCTCTACCCTCCCTACGAATTCTCTATATAATAGATGAAATCAACAACCCTTCCCTTACGGTAAAAACCATAGGACATCAATGATATTGAAGCTACGAATATACTGACTACGAAGACCTAAATTTTGACTCTTATATAATCCCCACTCAAGAACTAAAACCCGGAGAACTCCGACTACTAGAAGTTGACAACCGAGTAGTCTTACCAATAGAAATAACTATTCGCATACTAATTTCATCAGAAGATGTACTACACTCATGAGCTGTCCCATCCCTAGGCCTAAAAACTGATGCCATCCCAGGACGACTAAACCAAACAACCCTAATAAGCACACGGCCTGGATTATATTATGGCCAATGCTCAGAAATCTGTGGCTCAAACCACAGCTTCATGCCTATTGTCCTCGAACTAGTTCCACTAGCATACTTTGAAAAATGATCTGCATCTATACTGTAAATTCATTAAGAAGCTAAATAAGCGTTAACCTTTTAAGTTAAAGACTGGAAGCTTAAACCTTCCCTTAATGGTATGCCACAGTTAGATACATCAACCTGATTTATCACTATTATATCAATAATCATAACACTATTTATTGTATTCCAATTAAAAATCTCAAAATACCTGTATCTATCAAGCCCAGAACCTAAATCCATGATTACATTAAAGCAACTTAACCCCTGAGAAAAAAAATGAACGAAAATCTATTCACCTCTTTCACTACCCCAACAATAATGGGACTGCCCATTGTCATTTTAATCATCATATTTCCAAGTATTCTATTCCCTTCACCCAACCGACTAATTAATAACCGCCTAGTCTCACTACAACAATGACTAGTACAATTAACAGCAAAACAAATATTAACTATTCATAACCACAAAGGACAGACCTGGGCCCTAATATTAATATCCCTTATTTTATTTATTGGATCAACAAACTTACTAGGCTTATTACCCCACTCATTTACCCCGACTACCCAATTATCAATAAACCTAGGTATGGCCATCCCACTATGAGCTGGCACCGTAGTTACCGGATTTCGCCATAAAACCAAAGCATCTCTGGCTCACTTTCTACCTCAAGGAACACCTATTGCCCTGATCCCCATACTTGTAATTATTGAAACCATTAGTCTCTTTATCCAACCCATGGCTTTAGCCGTACGACTTACGGCTAACATTACTGCAGGCCACTTACTAATACATTTAATCGGAGGGGCCGCTCTAGCCCTAACAAGTATCAGCACCTCCATTGCTTTAATTACTTTCATCATTCTTATCTTACTAACAATCCTTGAATTCGCAGTAGCCCTAATTCAAGCCTACGTCTTTACCCTACTAGTAAGCCTATATTTACATGACAATACCTAATGACCCATCAAACTCATGCATACCACATAGTTAATCCCAGCCCATGGCCACTTACAGGAGCCCTCTCGGCCCTCCTAATAACTTCAGGCCTAGCCATATGATTCCACCACAACTCAACACTACTACTAACTCTTGGAATAACTACCAACCTACTAACTATATATCAATGATGACGAGACATTATTCGAGAAAGCACATTCCAGGGCCACCATACACCTATCGTGCAAAAAGGTCTTCGATATGGAATAATCCTCTTTATCATCTCAGAAGTATTTTTCTTCGCAGGCTTTTTCTGAGCCTTCTACCACTCAAGCCTAGCCCCAACCCCTGAACTAGGAGGATGCTGACCACCAACAGGTATTGTCCCCCTGAACCCCTTGGAAGTCCCACTACTCAATACCTCCGTACTTCTAGCTTCCGGGGTCTCAATCACCTGAGCCCACCACAGCCTAATAGAAGGAAACCGAAAACACATGCTTCAAGCATTATTTATTACAATCTCATTAGGAGTTTACTTTACACTCCTCCAGGCCTCCGAATATTACGAAACATCATTTACAATCTCAGATGGGGTCTACGGATCCACTTTTTTTATAGCTACGGGATTCCACGGACTGCACGTAATTATTGGCTCCACATTCCTAATCGTATGCTTCCTGCGTCAACTAAAATATCACTTTACATCAAACCATCACTTTGGGTTTGAAGCTGCCGCTTGATATTGACATTTCGTAGACGTAGTCTGATTATTCCTATACGTTTCTATTTATTGATGAGGATCCTGTTCCTTTAGTATTAACAAGTACAGTTGACTTCCAATCAACCAGTTTCGGTACAACCCGAAAAGGAATAATAAACATAATACTTGCCCTACTCACCAACACACTCCTGTCCACATTACTTGTACTCATTGCATTCTGACTACCCCAACTAAATATTTACACAGAAAAAGCAAGCCCTTACGAATGTGGATTTGACCCCATAGGATCCGCCCGCCTACCTTTCTCCATAAAATTCTTCTTAGTGGCCATCACATTTTTACTATTCGACCTAGAAATTGCACTACTACTCCCCCTTCCCTGGGCCTCACAAACGAGTAAGCTACCCACCATGCTTATCACAGCTCTCCTACTAATCTCACTACTAGCCGCAAGCCTAGCCTACGAATGAACCCAAAAAGGACTAGAATGAACTGAATATGATAATTAGTTTAAACTAAAACAAATGATTTCGACTCATTAGATTATAGCTCATTCTATAATTATCAAATGTCCATAGTCTATATCAACATTTTTCTAGCTTTCACCACGTCACTTATAGGACTACTAGTATATCGATCCCACTTAATATCTTCTCTTCTGTGTCTAGAAGGCATAATGCTATCCCTATTTATTATAATAACTGTAGCAATCCTAAACAACCACTTCACGTTAGCCAGTATAACCCCTATTATCCTACTAGTATTTGCGGCCTGTGAAGCAGCACTAGGTCTATCTCTACTAGTAATAGTATCAAACACATATGGTACTGACTATGTACAAAACCTAAACCTCCTACAATGCTAAAGATCATTATCCCAACTGCCATACTTATACCAATAACATGACTATCAAAACCCAACATAATCTGAATCAACCCCACCGCCTATAGCCTACTAATTAGTCTTATTAGCCTCTCTTACTTAAATCAACCGGGTGACAACAGTCTAAATTTTTCATTACTATTTTTCTCAGACTCACTTTCCGCACCCCTACTAGTGCTAACAACATGACTTCTACCACTAATACTCATGGCTAGCCAGTCACATCTATCAAAAGAAACCCTGGCCCGAAAAAAACTATATATCACAATACTCATTCTCCTACAACTCCTCTTGATTATAACATTCACCGCTACGGAATTAATTATATTCTACATTCTATTTGAAGCTACATTAATCCCCACCTTAATTATCATTACCCGATGAGGCAACCAGACAGAACGACTAAACGCCGGCCTATACTTTTTATTTTATACCCTGGTAGGCTCACTACCCCTTTTAGTCGCATTACTATATATCCAAAACACAATAGGGACCTTAAATTTTCTAATTATCCAACACTGAATCAAACCTATCTCAACTACCTGATCCAACATCTTCCTTTGACTAGCATGCATAATAGCATTCATGGTAAAAATACCCCTATACGGACTCCACCTCTGATTACCAAAAGCACATGTTGAAGCCCCCATTGCCGGCTCAATAGTACTTGCCGCCGTATTATTAAAACTAGGGGGGTACGGAATAATGCGCATCACTATTTTACTTAATCCTGCAACAAACCAAATAGCATATCCCTTTATAATACTATCCCTATGAGGAATAGTCATAACAAGCTCTATCTGCCTACGTCAAACAGACCTAAAATCCCTAATCGCATACTCATCCGTAAGTCATATAGCCCTGGTAATTGTAGCAGTACTAATCCAAACACCCTGAAGCTATATAGGAGCCATAGCCCTAATAATTGCCCACGGACTAACCTCATCAGCACTATTCTGTCTCGCAAACTCAAACTATGAGCGAGTACATAGCCGAACAATAATCCTAGCACGAGGCCTACAAACTATCCTCCCCCTAATAGCTGCCTGATGACTACTAGCCAGCCTCGCAAACCTAGCCCTACCACCCACAATTAACCTAGTCGGAGAACTATTCGTAGTAATAGCCTCTTTCTCATGATCTAACATAACCATTATCCTCATAGGTATAAATATTATTATCACAGCCCTATACTCTCTCTACATGCTCATCACAACTCAACGAGGTAAGTACACACACCACATCAAAAACATTAACCCATCGTTCACACGAGAAAACGCCCTAATAGCCCTACACCTACTTCCACTTCTCCTCCTGTCACTCAACCCCAAAATCGTACTAGGCCCTATCCATTGTAAATATAGTTTAACAAAAACATTAGATTGTGAATCCAATAATAGAAGTGCAAATCTTCTTATTTACCGAAAAAGTATGCAAGAACTGCTAATTCATGCCTCCACGTATAAAAACGTGGCTTTTTCAACTTTTATAGGATAGAAGTAATCCATTGGTCTTAGGAACCAAAAAATTGGTGCAACTCCAAATAAAAGTAATAAACCTATTTGCCTCGTCCATACTAACTGCAATATTTATTCTACTTCTGCCCATTATCATATCAAACACCCAACTATATAAAAACAGCCTATACCCCCACTACGTAAAAACCACAATCTCTTACGCCTTTACTATTAGCATAATCCCAACTGTAATATTTATCTCCTCAGGACAAGAAGCAGTAATCTCAAACTGACACTGATTATCAATCCAAACCCTCAAGCTATCGCTAAGCTTTAAAATAGACTACTTCTCAATCATCTTTATCCCTGTAGCACTTTTCGTCACATGATCAATCATGGAGTTCTCAATATGATACATACACTCAGACCCACACATCAATCGATTCTTCAAGTACCTCCTCATGTTCTTAATTACTATAATAATCCTAGTGACTGCTAACAACCTATTCCAACTGTTCATCGGCTGAGAAGGAGTAGGCATCATATCTTTCCTACTCATCGGATGATGATACGGCCGAACAGACGCAAATACCGCCGCTCTACAGGCAATCCTCTACAACCGCATCGGAGATGTAGGCTTCATTATAGCCATAGCATGATTTCTCACCAACCTAAATGCATGAGACTTCCAACAAATCTTTATCACCCAACATGAAAACTTAAACATCCCATTATTAGGACTCCTGCTAGCAGCCACAGGCAAATCCGCCCAATTCGGCCTACACCCATGACTACCATCAGCCATAGAAGGCCCAACTCCTGTCTCCGCCCTACTCCACTCAAGTACAATAGTTGTAGCCGGGGTCTTCTTACTAATCCGCTTTCACCCACTCATAGAACAAAACAAAACTATACAAACCCTAACCCTATGTTTAGGAGCTATCACCACTCTATTCACAGCCATCTGCGCCCTCACACAAAACGATATCAAAAAAATCGTCGCCTTCTCAACCTCAAGCCAACTAGGCCTAATAATCGTGACCATCGGAATCAACCAACCCCACCTCGCATTCCTACATATCTGCACACATGCATTCTTTAAAGCTATGCTATTCATATGCTCGGGATCAATTATCCATAGCCTGAATGACGAACAAGACATCCGAAAAATAGGCGGATTATATAAATCAATACCATTCACTACCACCTCCCTCATCATTGGAAGCCTCGCACTAACAGGTATACCTTTCCTAACAGGCTTTTACTCTAAAGACCTGATCATCGAGACAGCCAACACGTCGTATACCAACGCCTGAGCCCTACTAATTACTCTCATTGCTACATCCCTCACAGCCGCCTACAGTACTCGAATCATATTCTTCGCACTTCTAGGACAACCCCGATTCAACACCTTAAACCTAATCAATGAAAATAATATACACCTCATCAATTCCATCAAACGTCTCTTAATTGGAAGCATCTTTGCGGGATACCTAATCTCCTATAACATTCCCCCAATAACTACCCCACAAATAACCATACCCCATTACCTAAAACTAACTGCCCTTGCCGTGACTATCACAGGCTTTATCCTGGCATTAGAACTCAACCTCGCGGCCAAAAACTTAAAATTCAAATACCCATCAAATCTTTTTAAGTTCTCCAACCTATTGGGGTACTTTCCAACCGTAATACACCGCCTCCCACCAACAATAAGCTTAACTATAGGCCAAAAATCCGCATCAATACTATTAGACATAATCTGGCTAGAAAATGTATTACCAAAATCCATCTCCTACTTCCAAATAAAAATATCAACTGCCGTATCTAATCAGAAAGGACTAGTCAAGCTCTACTTCCTATCTTTCATAATCACCCTAGCTCTTAGTCTATTCATACTTAATTTCCACGGGTAACTTCCATAATCACCAACACACCAATAAGCAAGGACCAACCAGTAACAACCACTAGTCAAGTTCCATAGCTATACAACGCTGCAATTCCCATAGCCTCTTCACTAAAAAACCCTGAATCACCTGTATCATAAATTACCCAATCACCCGCACCATTAAACTTAAACACAACCTCAACCTCATCTTCCTTTAAAATATAGCAAGCAGTCAATAATTCCGCTAGCACCCCCGTAATAAATGTCCCCAACACAGCCTTATTAGACGTCCACGCCTCAGGATAAGGCTCAGTAGCCATAGCTGTAGTATACCCAAACACTACAAGCATACCTCCCAAATAAATTAAAAAAACTATTAAACCTAAAAATGACCCCCCAAAATTTAACACAATACCGCAACCAACACCTCCAGCCACAATCAAACCAACCCCACCATAAATAGGAGAGGGCTTTGAAGAAAAACTTACAAAGCTCACTACAAAAACCGTACTTAAAATAAATACAATGTATGTTATCATTATTCTTACATGGAATCTAACCATGACCAATGACATGAAAAACCATCGTTGTGTTTCAACTACAAGAACCTAATGACCAACATTCGAAAATCACACCCCCTTATTAAAATTATTAATCACTCATTCATCGATCTACCCGCTCCATCCAACATCTCAGCATGATGGAACTTCGGCTCCTTATTAGGAATTTGCCTAATACTACAAATCCTCACCGGCCTCTTTCTGGCCATACACTATACATCAGACACAACAACCGCCTTTTCATCAGTTACTCACATCTGCCGTGACGTCAACTATGGCTGAATCATCCGATACATACATGCCAACGGAGCTTCCATATTTTTTATCTGCCTATACATACACGTAGGACGAGGAATATATTATGGCTCCTACACCTTCTCAGAAACATGAAACATCGGAATCATACTGCTATTCGCAGTTATAGCCACAGCCTTCATAGGATACGTTCTACCATGAGGCCAAATATCCTTTTGAGGAGCAACTGTAATCACCAACCTCCTATCAGCAATCCCATACATCGGAACTAGCCTAGTAGAATGAATCTGAGGGGGCTTCTCAGTAGATAAGGCCACCCTAACACGATTCTTTGCTTTCCACTTCATCCTTCCATTCATCATCTCAGCCCTAGCAACCGTCCACCTTCTATTCCTCCACGAAACAGGGTCCAATAACCCCTCAGGAATTACATCTGACTCAGACAAAATCCCATTCCACCCATATTACACAATTAAAGACATCCTAGGCTTACTGGTACTAATTTTAACACTTATACTACTCGTTCTATTCTCACCAGACCTGCTAGGAGACCCAGACAACTACATCCCCGCTAACCCTCTAAATACTCCTCCCCATATCAAACCCGAATGATATTTCCTATTCGCATACGCAATTCTCCGATCCATCCCCAACAAATTAGGAGGAGTTTTAGCTTTAGTACTCTCCATCCTAGTCCTAGCAATCATCCCAATCTTCCATACTTCCAAACAACGAGGAATAATATTCCGACCACTAAGCCAATGCCTATTCTGACTCCTAGTAGCAGACCTCCTAACTCTAACATGAATTGGCGGTCAACCCGTAGAACACCCTTTCATCACTATTGGCCAACTAGCTTCCATCCTATACTTCTCAACTCTCCTGATCCTAATACCCATCTCAGGCATCATTGAAAATCGCCTCCTTAAATGAAGAGTCTTTGTAGTATATAAAATACCCTGGTCTTGTAAACCAAAAAAGGAGAACACATGCCCTCCCTAAGACTTCAAGGAAGAAGCAATAGCCCCACCATCAGCACCCAAAGCTGAAATTCTTTCTTAAACTATTCCTTGCTAATACCAAAAACTAACCCCATGACTTCCATAATTCATATATTGCATATACCCATGCTGTGCTTGCCCAGTATGTCTTTATTTACCATAAAAACAAGTAAACCCCTATTACCACGCTACAAACGCATAATGCAAAAATTAACTTATCAACCACCAACTTACACTCCCCACAAACCCTCCACCTATACAAACACACTATGTATATCGTACATTGGCTGTTAATCCCCATGAATATTAAGCATGTACAGTAGTTTATATATATTACATAAGGCATACTATGTATATCGTGCATTAACTGCTAGTCCCCATGAATATTAAGCATGTACAGTAATTTATATATATTACATAAGGCATATATAGTGCTTAATCGTGCATACATTCTATTCTAGAGCAGTCCTCTATGGACCTCAACTGTCCGAAAGAGCTTAATCACCTGGCCTCGAGAAACCAGCAATCCTTGCTCGAAGTGTACCTCTTCTCGCTCCGGGCCCATTTCAACGTGGGGGTTTCTATGATGGAACTATATCTGGCATCTGGTTCTTACTTCAGGACCATAGAATCCTTAAATCCAATCCTTCAACTCTCTCAAATGGGACATCT